AGGAAAAAGCCTCTGTAACGGTTGGGCGGTAGTAAAAAGTCATAGCAAAACCGGTAGCGACTTGTACTAGAAAACAAGTAAGTGTAATTCCCCCTAAACAATAAAATATGTTGACATGAGGAGGAACATATTTACTAGTTATATCATCCGCAATTGCCTGAATCTCAAGACGTTCCTCAAACCAATCATACACTTTATTGAGATAGGTAACTAACCCGACTCCCCCTCCGAGAACCGTATATGAAAATTTCATCTCGTACGGCTCAAGCAGAAACACACAAATTTTCAACGGATATTAGGAAAAAGGTTAAAAACTTCATCAGCCACTGGATTGGGTCGATTTGCCTTGAAGATATGAAATAAGAAAAATCCAGAATTTCTTCTTTGTGATGATAGTGCCAAAAAATCTCAAGTTGGCTCATCTGTCTTTCTTTCCCTTATGTTGACCATTAGAGGCCTCTTGACTTTTCTCTTCCCTATTTTGGATTTATTCTTTTTTGTGCGTAATGCGGATTTACTCTTGTTTTACTAGTAAATAAATAAAGCAAAAATTCTAGTAGTTTTCTGATAGAAATTATCTTGTTGCGATCCTATGAATCAGTTCAATTAAAACCTTAGATTCATACTAGAGCCACGATAATTGAGTCTCAAGCTAAACAAAAGGCAAGGGTTCCTCGAATAAGAACCGCTTGATGATCATTTATTGAATCGGTGTAATGACTCGACAAAATAGAGAGAAAAAAAGTTGTCTTTTGGGCAAACAAAATTGGAAGGAAGAAAATTTCTTTTTTTATTAAGAACTACTTGATTTTTTTTTCCGTCTGGTTGCGAGGTCTGAATAGTGAGTATGAATCATAGTTCCATTTTATTTCTTGATCCACTCTATCTATTTCGTGTTCCAGATACTAGAATAAATAATATCCGACGAATTAGAATCATCTTGATAGAGATAACAGGCCCTTTCTATGTATTATCAATAGGATCAATTCTAACAAGTCACACACTCATATTCCAGAGATACCGAAACTAAAAAATTCCACGGTCGAACTACCAGAATGTCTAGAAATGTAGAGCTTAAAGTAGAAAGGCTTTTTTGGATGGAAAAACTATGACTTCGTAGTTTTAGTTAGTAGAAACCTAATTCATTAAAATTCCGTCCAGTAAAACAGAAGAATTATAAATTTCTAAAATGATAGATAGGAATATTGCGAATAAAGCCATTGCGACCCCCATAAAAGGAGTAGTCCCCCAACCCGGAGCTACTTTCCCATATTCCGAATTCAAGGGTTTCAATAAATTACCTACGTTAGTTCGTTTTGACCCAGATCTAGAACTATCTTCAACGGTTTGTGTAGCCATAAATTCTTTTTAATCATTGGTGTTGACTTTGTATACTATTCCGTTGTAGTTGTAAATACACGATCTTTTCGTAGATCCATTGTAATCTTGAAATTCTATAAAAATGGAAACAGCAACTTTAGTCGCCATCTCCATATCTGGTTTACTTGTAAGCTTTACTGGGTATGCCTTATATACCGCGTTTGGGCAACCCTCCCAACAATTAAGAGATCCATTCGAAGAACACGGGGACTAATTGAAGTAAGAAGTCTCCCAATCTGGGAGACTTCTTACTTCAATGAAATTATTTCATTTTTTTAGTCGGAACCTTAGGTGGTTCTCGGAAGAAGATAGCGAAAAAAATTATCCCTAAAGTCGAAACTAAAAGGAACGTATAAACCAATGCTTCCATAGATTCGATCGTGGTTTATTTACAATTATAACTTCCACACCTATTCATTTGTCATTTGGGATCATTTCCCATATAAAGAAAGAAAAAGAGTCAAAGAAAGGATGGTGAGATGTTTCCCATGTCAAATCAAAAAAGAAAGGTGAAAGATACCATAGCAATGTGGTATCAGACTACCTGTCTCCTTGTAGTTGGATCTCCAACTTTTTGGAATGTTCCAAATTCCACTTGAGCATCCAAGTCTGGGTCAATACCAGCAAAAACATCTCGGAACAAGGTTCTAGCGCCATGCCAAATGTGTCCGAAAAAGAAGAGCAAAGCAAAGGTAGCATGCCCAAAAGTGAACCAACCCCTTGGACTGCTGCGAAAAACACCATCTGATTTCAAAGTAGCCCGATCTAATTCAAAAATTTCCCCTAATTGGGCACGCCTCGCATATTTTTTTACAGTAGCAGGATCAGAATAACTTACTCCATTAAGTTCGCCACCATAGAACTCCACAGTTACGCCTACTTGTTCAACACTATATTTGGATTCTGCTCTTCTAAAAGGAACGTCCGCTCTCACAATTCCCTCCTCATCTACCAAAACTACTGGAAATGTTTCAAAAAAAGTAGGCATACGACGTACAAAAAGCTCGCGTCCTTCTTTATCTCTAAAGACGGGATGTCCTAACCATCCAACAGCTATTCCATCCCCATTGTCCATTGAGCCTGCTCTGAATAATCCCCCCTTTGCCGGATTATTACCAATATAATCATAAAAGGCTAATTTTTCGGGAATTTTAGACCAAGCTTCTGATAAACTAAGATTTTCGGCTAGCCCATCGCTAACTCTTCGATATATTTCTTGCTGAAAGTATCCCTGATCCCACTGATAACGAGTAGGCCCAAATAATTCGATTGGGGTAGTTGCTGACCCATACCACATAGTTCCGGCAACTACGAAAGCTGCAAAAAAAACAGCAGCGATACTACTGGAAAGTACAGTTTCAATATTGCCCATACGTAATCCTTTGTATAGACGTTGAGGCGGACGGACACTAAGATGGAATAGGCCCGCTAATATGCCCAATGTACCCGCAGCAATATGATGAGAAGCTATTCCCCCCGAAACAAAAGGATCAAAACCTTCTGCACCCCACGCTGGATTTACAGCTTGTACTTTTCCAGTTAGTCCATAAGGATCGGACAACCATATCCCAGGACCATACAAACCCGTTACATGAAATGCGCCAAAGCCAAAGCAAGCCACCCCTGCAAGAAATAAATGAATTCCAAAGATCTTGGGCAAATCCAAAGAGGGTTTTCCCGTCCGCTCATCACAGAATATTTCTAGGTCCCAATATACCCAATGCCAGATAGCTGCCAAGAAACACAAGCCAGAAAACACAATATGCGCACCTGCCACACCTTCATAACTCCAAATACCCGGATTCGTTATAGTTCCTCCTGAAATACTCCAACCACCCCACGAATTGGTTATTCCTAAACGAGTCATGAAGGGAATGACGAACATACCTTGTCTCCACATTGGATCCAGAACAGGATCAGAGGGATCAAAAACCGCTAATTCGTATAAAGCCATCGAGCCAGCCCAACCAGAAACTAGAGCAGTGTGCATTATATGCACCGAAAGCAATCGACCCGGATCATTCAATACGACAGTATGAACACGATACCAAGGCAAACCCATGGAAATACCCCTTTAGCAAAGAAAAATAGACACGATGTCGCTTTATTTTATCGCATTGGAAAAGACTATCCATATCCTATGTACCTAACCCTTCTAGGGGATTCTGTGTCAGAAAGCGTGAATATTTATTTCATTCCATTAAAAATAAGAAGCCAATTCTGTTCGTAAGAAGAAAGAGAAGCAGATCTATTCTATACTCGATAAGTGCCAATATGCAATGGGTAGCTTGGCCTATTTGGAAAAAGAAAGGGTAGCTTGGCCTATTTGGAAAAAACGAAGGATAGATCCCTATCCCTCTTTGTTTATCATTCGAATCACCGATTCCTTTTTCTTTATTCAATCTGTCTTACCTTCCTTATATGTATAATCTTTCAATCTATGTATTAATAGAATCTATAGTATTCATATAGAATAAGAAAAAAAAAGGAAGACAATAAACTGCGGATTCTTTCTTTTTTTTCTATTCTTACGTTTCCATATTAAAGTGTAGTTTTCTTACTTAAATTTAATAATTTTAATCTAATATGCCCATTGGTGTTCCAAAAGTACCTTACCGGATTCCCGGAGATGAAGAAGCGACTTGGGTTGACTTATACAATGTTATGTATCGAGAAAGGACACTTTTTTTAGGTCAAGAGATTCGTTGCGAGATCACGAATCATATTACAGGTCTCATGGTATATCTCAGTATAGAAGATGGAATTAGCGATATTTTTTTGTTTATAAACTCCCCAGGCGGGTGGCTAATCTCAGGAATGGCGATTTTTGATACGATGCAAACGGTGACACCAGATATATATACAATATGCCTCGGAATAGCCGCGTCCATGGCGTCCTTCATTCTGCTTGGAGGAGAACCCACCAAGCGTATAGCATTCCCTCACGCTAGGATTATGCTTCACCAACCTGCTAGTGCTTATTATCGGGCAAGGACACCAGAATTTTTACTAGAAGTGGAAGAGTTACACAAAGTTCGCGAAATGATCACAAGGGTTTATGCACTAAGAACAGGCAAGCCTTTTTGGGTTGTATCCGAAGACATGGAAAGGGATGTTTTTATGTCAGCAGACGAAGCCAAAGCTTATGGACTTGTCGATATTGTAGGGGATGAAATGATTGACGAGCACTGCGATACTGATCCAGTGTGGTTTCCAGAAATGTTTAAGGATTGGTAGTGGCAGGATTTCGTGTAAATTTATTTCAACCCTAATTTCAGGTTTTCTGCGATTTGATAGAAAATAGAAATACTTTATGATGATCAATCATCAGGTTAAGATCGATCTAAACCAATCTATTTTTTTTCTATATACATACGACATGCCAACTGTTAAACAACTTATTAGAAACGCAAGACAGCCAATACGAAATGCTAGAAAATCGGCCGCGCTTAAGGGATGTCCTCAGCGTCGAGGAACATGTGCTAGGGTGTATGTGCGACTCGTTCAGATCATGAGTTCAAACAAATAAGACAATTTTGGAAGTATCCATGATCGGTACCAATGAATAGGATAGAGCTTCTCTATCCTAGATTTCTATGGTATATGGAATTTATGGTTTCCTTTGGTGCAAATCCAATCATCTAGATTGGAAATAAGAAGCAATTCCCCCGTTGGTAGCAAATGGTTATCCATTAAGCGGAGGAAATAGTAATAAAAAGAAAAAGGCTTATGCTCCTTTATCTTAAAAGAACGGACTAACAGGGTCAGCTACTTAGCCAACTTTCATAATTAAATGCCGTCACTGTATGGATAACTCTTATTGTGAAAAGAGTTATTTACTCTATAATGGATAGGTAGAGCCAAAGAATGTGAACTATACAAGTTCACAATACCTTTTGATGAAATGAAAGAAAGGGCTCCGGTGTATAGAGAGGGCCTTACCGTTTAAAAGGGAACCATAGAAACGATGGAACCCACTTTTTTTTAGTATCGTTAGAATTAGTTATTTCTATGCGAAATAACTAAAAGGAATAGAATAAAAAATCGTGGTTGGGAAGGTTATAGTAGCAAAAGCCATTGGAATTGATATTTTATATATCGGAATAATCCGTTTTGTTATTAACGGGAAAAAGGATGGCTAAAAGAAGAGAAATCATTAGTTATTCATTAAGGTTAATTTGATTCAATGACCAGAGTTCCGCGAGGATATATAGCTCGGAGACGACGAACAAAAATGCGTTCATTTGCCTCAAACTTTAGAGGGGCTCATTTAAGACTTAATCGAATGATTACTCAACAGGTAAGAAGAGCTTTCGTTTCCTCTCATCGAGATAGAGGCAGGCAAAAGAGATATTTTCGTCGTTTGTGGATCACTCGGATAAACGCAGCAACGCGGATATATAAAGTATTCGGTAGTTATAGTAAATTAATACACAATCTGTACAAGAAGGAATTGATTCTTAATCGTAAAATGCTTGCACAAGTAGCTGTATCAAATCCAAAGAATCTTTACACGATTTCCAATAAAATAAAGATCATCAATTAAAGGGATAAAAAAGTAATATACAGGAATAATTAAAACCAAATTCCCGGAGAGGGAACTCCGGGAAGATACAATAAATTAAGATTAAGTGGTAGGAATCAACGAGTATGTTGCAATAAATAAAAAAACGATTTCTTCTTCCCCATTTTTCTTTCTTATAACAAACACAAGAATCAAATCTGGATTACTTTCTTTATATATGGGTCTGGCCCTTTCGAATAAAACATCAACAATCGGAACTTAAGTTCCGATTGTTGTTTCTTAAACTCTGGTTGGAGTTTCTTAAGTTTCGATTGGAATTGAACTTTTGCGTTAATTGAGGAATATGTCTATTTTTTCTGGGTCTAGGCCCAGTAATTATTGAAATTGACTGGGCTTTAAATTGCTTCTCATTCTCATAGTTACGAAATGGTAAGAAAGATAAAATACGAGCCTGTTTTATAGCAAGAGTAATTAATCGTTGTTGTTTCAAGGTTAATCTATTTATTCGTCTCGATAATATTTTTCCTTGTTCACTAATAAATCGATTAATTAAACTCATGTTTCTATAATCAATTCGATCCCCCGGGCCAATTCGAGGACGCCTACGAAAAGGTTGTTTGGATTTACGAAAAGGTTGTTTGAATTTACGAAAAGTTTGCTTGGATTTATGAAAAGTTTGCTTGGATTTACGAAAGGGTTGCTTAGATTTACGAAAAGGTTGTTTAGATGTATACATTATTTATTCCTTATTTTAAAATTTCAATAAAAATTTTGATTTCTTTATTTTATTAATTTTGGATCCAGAAGAAGTAGTCTTTCTTTGGTCCATATATTATTTGATTCATATACTATATATGAATACCCTCTATACATATGAAATAATATCTACCTGAAATCAGATGAGTTGATTTGTATTTTGTATTCTATCTATGTTTTATATATTAAATATGAAGTTCTTACTCTTTCTGTTCTGTTCTTTGGAAAGATCGAACACACGATGCTCCTATTTCTTTATTTCGCCATGAGTCGTATGCTTGCGACAATAACGACAAAATTTTCTCAATTCTAACAGTCCAGGTCTATTGTGGCGATTCTTTTGAGTACTATATCTAGAAATCCCCGTCGATTCCTTATTGGCACCCTTTCGAACACAACTGATACATTCCAAAATAACTCTGATTCTAACATCTTTCCCCTTGGCCATGAACCTCCTTTCCTTTTTGGATCGACTTAACTTAATTCTTCTACTTATTCTTTTATTCTTCTATTTTGGATCCGAAGAAGAAGAATAAAATCCATAGAAGTTCCTAACAAAAAATGCGATTTCTAAAGATTTTGTTGTAATTCTTCGAATTCTCTAACCAATCGAATCCAATAGAATAAAAAATTTGTTAAATTCTTAAATTAAGTAATAAAAAATAGAGAAATAATTAAAGAATACAATCCTTGTCGAACTAGCAAGGATTTTGCTTCGAAATCCTTTCATTTAAGTAGCCAGCCCAGCCTCTTTCTATGCTCTGATTTCTGAGGCCTGACTTAGCTTGGATACCGCTTTTAATTGAATTTCTGTTTTCCAAAATGGGATTTACCGAATTTTTGATGACTCTGAGGTTCAATCCATCTTTTCTTTCTTTTTCCTTCCTATACTAAAAAAGGATTGAAAAGGGAAAAATTTTCGTCATGTCACGAAGAATTCTATTCCTCGTATAGCAATAACTAGAATGAAAAAAAAGGGAATGACAAAGCATCTGGGAATAAACGATTAATTTCTATCAATAAACCTGCTAAAGCCCCAAACCATAGAGTACTTAGCACGGGTGCTACAGAGAGATATGTTTTTATATCCCGCATTGAAAATCCTCCTTCCTTATTGGAATACATATATGATCAGATACTCTTGCCCAAGATCGTTTGTATTTCTTTTGTTTAGGCGAAATTCCTAACTAAAAAAAATAAAATCAATATTCTATATATAGAATGAACCATATAGACGAGATTTTCCTACCCCTAAAAAAGAAAAAGATGACCACTTCTTCCTGTACATTACTAAAGAATAGTAATCTTTCTTTTATAGGTGAAATTAGATTGGATTTTAGATGTATACCATTCCTTGATTATATGAGACCAAAAAGAAGAAATGACAAGAAAGTTCTATATAGATAGAGAAAGAGAAGAAAATTACGATGTGGAAAACAAGACAGGAATTGTGTACAATGGCATTGTACAACAATTTGGAAAAGGGATGTAGCGCAGCTTGGTAGCGCGTTTGTTTTGGGTACAAAATGTCACAGGTTCAAATCCTGTCATCCCTACCTATTACTTCTTTCTTCTTTCTGGGCAGTAGTGAGGAGATCGATTAAAGTGGGTATAACTTGAATTTGTGGATACTATACGTACGTGAGACGCGTTAGGAGTAGAAAAGGATTTTCTTTTTGAAAGCGCTCTTAGTTCAGTTCGGTAGAACGCGGGTCTCCAAAACCCGATGTCGTAGGTTCAAATCCTACAGAGCGTGATTCCATCTATCTTATGTCGAAGCAGAGTAAAATAACTTAACAAAACAAAGTCGAATTGCAACTCCAATTTGACCTCCTCCAGACCAGAGAGGAGGTCAATAAAAAAAAAGAAATATTACTCAATCAAAGATCCAACTGATCGCCACGCCTGTATTGCAAATACGCAGTCACGAATAATCCCGCTAAAGTAATAGGAATTAGGCCTAAGACGATTCCAAATAGAAAAACTTCAATCATTTCGATTTGTTCGAGGGGATAAAAAAAAAGAGGTACGATCTATCCCTAAATAGTAGTCTAAATTATCCACGAATCTCAATGACCAAGAAAAGAATTGGTAATTAGTGTGGAAAAGAGTCGTAGAATACCAGGAATCCAAAAGAAAGATTTTTCTTTTCTGACTTATTCATTCAATTCATTTCAAATAAGACGTATCTTGTTCAAGCCAATAAATAGAGCTGGGGTTATAGTTAAAGCAGCCAGTAGAAAACCGAAATAGCTAGTTATAGTAAGCATGAAAGGGTTAAATTCCATTTATTTTTTTACTACACTACATATGTTGGTAAAGCACTTACCTAAGTTATGGAAAATTCATAATTCATTGGTTATTTTAGATAATACTAAAAAAAAAAGGATAGAGTGAGATACAGAAGTGTAAAAGAAAATCGATTCATCAGATGGGACATGAGTCCCTAATTCCGAATCAAGAGATTTGTTGTGGAATCTTTCAGTTGAGTAAAGTAATAATATTAAGAACTAGATCGCCTAACCCCATTGAAAAATGAAATTGGATTTTCGGGGGAATTTTGGAATAAAAGAAAAATAAAGAATTGAATTTGAAAAAACTTCTTTCTATTTTGGATTATTTCTTTTTCAATAGGATTTAATCCTCTTTTTGGAGCGAACGGTCGAATATTCCCCTATTCCTTCTTATTTTAACTCATTGTATTCCATATGGAAAAAGAGGAGAAGAAAAGCATTCCACGATCCCCCGAGGGGCCCCCTAAAAAAAGGAAAGCTCTTCCTTGAATTTACTTTTTTTTTATTCCTTTTTCGGACCCAACCAAAGTTGATTCGAAGACGAGTCACTTCAATTATCCTTTTAAGTTCTATCTTCTGTCTTTCCCTATTTCATCTCATAAAGTTCCATACTTGCAGTTTGGTCAAGAAAGTTAGACCTAATCCAACAAACAAGGAATGTTTTCTTTCTTTCATAACAGATTATCTACTATTCTATTTTCTATTTATTAGATATTATATTATGCTAACCAATTAAATTCCTTAAAAGGAAAGGTTGGATTCGAAGAAAACTTTTAACTAAAAAGGGATAGATTTTGCATATACTTGTCTTTGTATTGTGTCAGTATGAGAATATCTTTCCTAAATTCTTTATCCAAACCTATTGATCATTAACTTAGATTTTCCCAAGATCTTGACCGCTATTCCGAATTATTCTACTATTCCGAAGCCAATAAAAATAAAGAGGACCTCAAAAATTGGGGATTTTCTATTGATGCCTTGAATAACATATAGTTTACCTATAGACAAGGAACAAAGAAGAGAAAAAAGGAATTCTGTTTCGGGA